TCTGCCTTGTTATCAAAAAGGGAGTTGGGTAAAGCAAACTCCCTCCTTGGAGGAGCACGGGCTTAGTCAAGTAGAACCGGGTTGCGCTGCTTGATGCTCTGATCGAAAACAAATCAGTGGGGCCATGCCGGTACGACTGAATATGCGTTAGAAAGGTCAATCCCTCCCCTACGACACCAAAAAAACCGGGCCGAGCTTCTAACCGCCCGCTTCCATAGAACAATATCGTGGCAACGTAGACCTAAGTGGTCATATTGGATCCTTGGGAACCATCACAAGTACGGCCGGCCTATATTTGAACGAAAATGCCGTGTCGTCCAGCGGAGCCTAGAAGAAGGTGACTCGCGCAGACAGCTGACTCCTTTTCAATAGAAAAGAATAGCCAAACCAACCCAGCTGGCTGGTCAATCTCAGAGATCTTATCGGCCGGCAAACCGGAGACGGACGACCACGGTCCCGACCTTACCAGCACCGGAGGTGTACTAATCAATGAACCCCCGAAACCTACTTTCTTTTCTGACAAAATCAACCAAGCCTAAGCGGTCACGACATCTTGTTAATATTGATTGAGTTGGAGGGACTTTCGCTGACTGAATCCATCCATAAACCTAGACCCCGGTAACCTTTGTTACCAAAACGTCACGACAACATCCAAAGGCCACCTTTGGATTCTTAAGTAGGGGGGCAAGGAGGAGCACGTAGGAATGCCGACCACTACATAAGCCACTAGTGGCTGAGAGAAAGCGAGCAGCACCTTGTATAGGTTGGGCGGAGCTTGAAGAAGCGAGCCCCTATCAGAGAAAGCCATTGCGCGCTAGCCTAGCTAGCTAACTTCAGCTAGCTGTTATGTTCGTTGTAGCGCGCCTTCCCTCCTTCTCTCACTTCGGAAAGATTTAGCAGTCTTTTTGATGACCTGGTCGAGAGAGTACGATACATCGGCGTAAAAGATTGAGTTGGATCTGTGAGGTTGGTTATAGTAAGGCCTGGCCGGAAAGTGTTCTTGCCTCTATCATTAGCTCGGGTAGTCGTCGTTTCTGGTGTTTTAGTCACCTTTCAATGGCTCCCTTAATTATGTGCGAGGAATTGCCCTATTGAGTAATGGGAAGCGGGCTGGCCGGAAAGTGTTCTTGCCTCTATCATTAGCTCGGGTAGTCGTCGTTTCTGGTGTTTTAGTCACCTTTCAATGGCTCCCTTAATTATGTGCGAGGAATTGCCCTATTGAGTAATGGGAAGCGGGCTACTCCCCGAAAATGCCCCGCCCGTAGGTTCCTTTGTCGTTGGGGCTCAAAATCCTTCCTTGCTCGTTCCTAGGAACTCAGTAACGTGACCAGTAAGTCAACGGGCATTGAGGCATGGGAAGCGGGCTACTCCCCGAAAATGCCCCGCCCGTAGGTTCCTTTGTCGTTGGGGCTCAAAATCCTTCCTTGCTCGTTCCTAGGAACTCAGTAACGTGACCAGTAAGTCAACGGGCATTGAGGCAGGCAGTCAGTACATACAGTACAAGTAGGAAAAACATAAGTCCCCGAAGGAATGAGATGCAGTTCTTTAATCATTCCAGTCAGAAATGTCAGTCCGAAATATTTTATTTGATTCAGAGCTGGAAAGGAGGAAGACTGCACGCCGCTCCTTTACTGGATTGGCTAACCCAAAAGATCTTTTTTTAAGATAGGGAGCCTGCTGAGCAAACCGGCCATCTTATATAGTATAAGCCGGGAAATGGGTTCTGAGCCTCTCCTCTACTACCAGCGGCCTGAGTTCTCCACGTTCCGATCACCAGCACTTAGTTCCTCTTGACTATGCAATTAACTCAGTTTGATAAGCCTACGTCTTATAGACCTAGGACTACCATAAGCAAGCCTTTCAGGACTTCGATCAAGATAGGGAGTTCGCCCCAGAAGACAGTAGTACAGCTTTCGGAATCTGTAGCTCCTATGGTAACTAGCTCCTTTCGTCACTGGTGACTGCCCCCCTCTCCGTCTTCTACTCCCCTTATCTCAACTAGAAAGAAAAAAACCAAAATTTGGATTGTTGAAAAGGAATGGGCTTCTACCTGGAAGAAAGCCTGACTTCTTTGCGTAAAGAACCTAACTCATCTGAAGTTAAGAAAAATGAACCATTTAACCTTTCAACCAGTGTAGGTTAAGTGGTGGCAATAACAATCTTAACTTTCTTAAATAGGAACCAGAACTTGAATAGGAAAACAAGTGAACACACCCGCAAGGAAACCCATCTCGAAACCTGCGAGTTGCCTAAAACCTCCCTTGTTATCTTGCTTGCTTTCGGATAAGAAAGACTAGTCACTTTAACCTACCTTCCTAGCTTTAGTTGCCTTAACTTAAGGCTTGTCTTTCTTTCAGAACCTTGTTACTTTTAAGCTGTCTTTTCGCCTGAGGCTTTCGGACAAGACTACTTACTCCAGTAGGTTAGTAAGCTACCTCTTCTGCTTTCAGGCAAGGGTAGCTCTGAAGGGAGAGTTTTTCGGAACCAGGCATAAGGAGCTTCAATCGCTATTGATAGTTCACCCGCTAGGAGAACGTCAGGAGGGGGACATACTCTATGTCCACTGATTCCGCTTTAGTACAGTATAGGAAGTCCTTGTTTGAGTGAGAGCTTCTAGAATGCCATTCATTTCGAAATAAGAAACTTTTCTACATAGAGGTTTCAGCTACTTAACTTAAAGCGAGAGTGCATCCAAAAAAAATTCGAGAAGAAGAGTGCTCGGCCTTGGTTGAAAGAATTGTAGGTGTAAATGGACCGATTTCACTAGCAGAGCACTTTCTCCAATGTGCGCAAACAGAGATGCCACTATCAATGATGTCCACCGGCCCTTGTGTTAAAGTAAGATCGAGTTTCGCTTGGAAACCGGCAAGTTTCTAGTTTCCAAATAAGTGTACCTTTCCTTTAGAGTCCGGTAGGTCAATTAAGACTCTGAAGTTGCCTAAATCTCTTCCTTATCTGCTGCTGTAGCTGCCTTCCTCGCTTCGTCTTCGGCTTTCAGAGTTTGAACCTCTTCCTTTTGCAGCCAGACAACTGGCAGATAAGCTGGGCATCTAAAGAACATAAGATCCGAGTTGCCGCCAGGCATAAAAGTAATATTGTCAACTAAGGAAATTGGCACAACCAGGCATCTCAAAGATTGATAAGGGAAGAATCAGGCTTTCATATGATATTCCTTTCATCCGAATGGCAAGGCTTGCTAACTAGCAGGATCGGTTATGCCATAAGTAAAAAGACTTTCAAGCAGCTTCGGAAGATTAAGGCACAACTCCTAATTCACTAATTCTCACAACAGTTAGTCGATCGGGAACACCTAAGTAACACTTGCACCATTGGGCAACCTATCGGACAAGGTCACTGACATATGGAAACTACAAGAAAACAATGGTCACTCCTAGTTTGAGTCGTCGAAGGCAAGGCTGGATTTAATGAAGCTCGACCGAAGGGAGAGGGTTAAATAGCTCGACCTACCGGGGAAGGGATGGCTGGAATGAGGGTACAACCAGACGAAATAATCACTGAGTCGGATCAGCCAGACGAAGCAAGAAGAGTGCCGGATCATCCGGGCACAGAAACTCAACCGCTTTCGTCAAAAGAAAAAGGAAAAGCACCTATCCGGGAGGAAGAAAAAGAAGAGGCCGGGTCAGAAGAAGGAGGTCAATCTATCTTCATTCACATGTTTTATCTGTTTGACTCAGAAGGAGGAGAAGACGAAGATACAGAAAGAACCGTCTCCAGCGCACCAATGGGAGAGGGGGCCCCGGCAAGGACAAGTGCTGTTGAGGTACCGGTTCAACCAAGTGCCCAAGCAGCAACAACAACTGAAATACGGCGGAAGACATATATTTAACCCGGGCCAGAGAATCTTTCGTAAAATATCCGGCTAATCCAAGTTACGTCCGGGAGAACGCGACAATCATAGAAAGGGCAATGTTACTACAATGAATGAGGATAGGTGTTGAAAGAGGACTTCCCCTCCTTATCGAGAGAGCGCTAAAAGTCACCTGGAGGACTCCAACCCAAAAAGAGAAATGAGACCAGCCTGGAGGGTCTTCATTCATACGGGTTCATAACGGAGCCTCTAATTGCAAGAGTCAGACAAGCCCTGGAAATGAAGATGAATAAAGAAAGAAATGACTTGGAATTCTACCGGGAAACCCAAAAAGAACAAACCTTACGGGAAGTTCATGAAAAAGCGGTGCAAGAAGTCAAGCGGCTGGCCGAGAAGAAGGAGTCGTTAACAAAAGATCGGATGAGTGAGTTGTAAAAGAAAATAGTTCGCCCTGCTCAAAGAAAGGCTTGAACAACAGATAAAAGAACTTTATGCAGAACTTGTACAAGCGAATATCTATGTGAATCTGATCAACAAAGAAATGGAGAAGACCAGACAAGAGTTGGATCGGGGCAAGGTGACTGTTCAGAAACTGCAAAAAAGATTAACTCTATCTCCGTCCAGAAAGAACGAGCCGAAGCCGCCGCTCAAGCAAGCATTGAAAATGTCCTTCTTGCACCCAGGTTCTTTATGTATTGTATCTGAGACTATTGTAATTTTCATCTGTCATGAATCAAAAAGATGATGATGGAGGCAGACATACATTTGTCTGAAGCGGGTCGGTTGATGGCTCCTATCCGCCGTTCATCCTGCTGAGCTTTGATCTCACTAAGTTCTGCTGCCTACAGACTGCCTGGACAGGACAGAAGAGGGGTACTCGTGTGGTGCTACGATAGAGAAAAAAGAGAGCTCTCTACTCTAAAAAACCCTCGCATAGCTAATAGCTTGTTGAACCTTCGGAGAGAACCATAGAGATCAATCACCTCATACATAACATAGGACGACGACATTACACGAGTTGCTGAGAAGACACCTCCCTTTAAGCCGGACAGACTCGCTCGCTAGAAACCGTCGTCGTGACAAGACGAATGTACCCAAAACCGGCCTTGGATTTTTAGATGGGAATAATTGTCACCTAGAAAGCGAATGTTCATCTTATTTTTTAGCAAGTACTGTAGGACAATGGAGGCGATTCATGACGAGCGGTCCATCTTAGTAGTCAATTACCTGAGCAAAAACTTTCTTTCAGGTGAAAGACCCTCACTCGAACTCAGTAGGAAGCCAAGCACGCTGGTCAACTGAAAGTGAAGAAAGATTAATGCAAGCGACATAGGTAATCAAGCAGCAATCGAGAGCCGAAGGTCTGATTCCACCTAGTGGCGAATTCAACCAACAGAGAAAGCAACCCTAGCCTTTTTTGATTTGATTTCCTCATACTGCTAGTCGTTGTTCTTCCCGCTAACGAGTTTATCTGCATCTTAGTGTAGTTCGCAATCATGCTTTATTCCTTCATTCAAGCAGCGAAGGAAGAGAAGAGCGGAACGAAAAAAGAAGGGGGAATAGGGTAAGGATTTTATATCCTAATCATATCCCTAATAAAAAAATAGATTCCTCTAGCTATCTTTTCAACTAGCTACAAGGCCATTAGAAAGCTCTATAACAAGAGTTTGAGGAACCTATGCTATCAAAGCAGCAGAGAGATCTATCTTCTAGAGTTACAGAATCATACTTCTCATCCTTATGGTGCACCCTGTTATGGAAACTTTGACAAGCAGTCTACGGCACCTAAACAACCGCTAGTGACGATTCCTTCTCCTATGGTTATGCCTATTTTTGTAGCACAAAATCCTCAACTATCTTATACTACTCCAAACATTTCAGTCCTCGAGGTGGCAGATTCTCGAAAACCGCTCACCTCTTCACTGGAAACGACTTATGCTACCCCACGCCAAGCAGCGGTCGGGGCGCCCATCGACATGGTGGGGAAGCCTAGCAGAACGGCTATCCCACACTTGGCTAGGTCCATTTCATTGAGGCTTGATTTGCATCAATACCCTTCCCTTGTGCTACAGACAGCGTCAGTCAATACCACCAGATCGGGAAGAATTTCTCATTCGCAGCCACAGACCCAACCAGTTAAGAAAATCTTCCTGCCCAGATCTCGATTATGGAACTTCTGTCCACTTCACAAGTCCATCAGGCTGGCAAAGGCTAGCACGACCTTGGCTTTTTAGACCTTGGTATCCTGTGGGGATATCCCACATGAAATTCGCGATGAGGGTTCCAAACCTCCTCTATCCCACGTTGAGATTTTAGAAAAAGGTGGGCTTGGGCACAAGCTCAACTTCTTCGATTAGGCTACCACCCGGGGCTTGGTTTAGCTGAGGATGGGATTCGTTACCCGATTAGTCTCCCCACGCTATTAGGCACCTTTGGTCTAGGCTTTGACCCAAAAGTCCACTTTGGATTGAGAACGTCCCACTGTGGATTCATAGATTGAATGATTGAATTCACTGCGGAAAGCTCCTCGCTACACAAGTCGCGTCACCGCATTCGTTCAGTCGGGTCGCCAAAGCAGCGGTGATGAAGGCTGACACGATTGACCGGAACTGGAGTCTCACGAGGGATTTAGCAGTTCCGTGGCTGCATATTCAGTCGAGCACATGTGATTGAGTCGCCCATACCTGAGCTCGATAAACTTTCCTTATACTGACCGAGAAAAACGAGTTCCAGAGGCATCTTCCATTCATATCGATTTGGGTTTTTCCGCACCATATTTTGATCTGCCTCTTCTTCGATCCGGAATTCCCAGCAAATCCCTGACTCCTCGAATACAGTGGGATTTCACACCTGGCGAATCTTTTACTCTACCTCCTCTTATTAAGACCTTAGAATGTTCCTGCGAATTATGACCTTCGCCTGGAATGTAAGCAAATAGATCATGTTTATTGCTCAACTGTACTTTGGCTATCTTACGTAGAGCTGAATTAGGTTTTTTCGGTGTTCTCGTTGAAACACGCGGGCATACTCCTTCCTTCTGGGGACATTGATCCAAAGCTCGAGTACGGTCCGTGCGCCGTTTTTCTTCTCTACCATGACGAATCAATTGATTTAATGTAGGCATCGCTATTTCCTTTGTCCTTCCCCCCTATTTTTGCCCTCTCACTAGTGGTTACTCCCGATCCGAAGCACCCCTTTTCCATTCATAGAGAGATCCAATCGTCAAAATCAATAAAAAGGCCATCATGGACCAAGATCCAAAGGGATCAATCTTGTTGGGAGGTACTGCCCAAGGAAAGGAAAAGGTTACTTCCGGATCAGGAATAATAAATAAAATTGAAACAAGATAAAATCGTATATCGAAACGACTTCTGGCATCACCGGAAGGATCGAAACCACATTCGTAGGCCGACAATTTATCTGGATAGGTAGAACTATTGGAAGAAAATAGAAAAGGAAGACCGAGTGGGATCAAAGAAACTAGCGAACTGATCACTAAATAGATACAAATAGGTGAAAATTCGGACATCACCACAGCACACTTGGTTCTTTCGCTCCTTGCTCGCGGAGCGGCATACCGAAAAAAATCAAGAAGAAAATCCAGAGAGATCATAGTTCCAAATGGCCCTTAAGACCCTTCGATTACCTTCTTTTTGGAAGGTAATCTTTAA